TAAACTTTTGTATCTTCATCCATGGACCCTTTACTCATACTCATTCAATTGGAAGAGTTGATCCAATTCAAAAAAATTATGCTTCGCGACCCCATACCATAATCCAATTTTGTCTTTAGTAAATTTCTAATTGACCTTTGGATACAAATCGTGAGAAGGTATATTCTTCCTCAAATATGCCTTTGAGAGGTAAAGGATTAAACCTTTTTAAGAAATAAAGTTTTTTTCTCGGAATATAAAAAAACTGAAAGACCCTTTAACTATTTAAGTTGTTAATAGAACGAATCACACTTTTACCACTAAACTATACCCGCTACAATTTCATTATTGTATATGAATGGAGCCTTTGTCGAATAAAGGGGATGAGCCACAATCAAGATAGTATCAGAATCATGAAAATTCTAGCATTAACATGTATTTCCCCAACATTTATTTATTATATTAATTTAATAATTATTAATTTAAAATTTAATAATTAAATTTAAATATTAATTTATTTATAATACGAAATATGTGTGTTTAATATTTGAGTTTATTGTTTATTTAATATATGTATGATGTATGATGGGTGTCTGTATATGTTTTTTTATTTCATTTTTAACAGTTCAAAGTAAATGTAAATAATAAATTAATTCTTAATAATTAAGAAATGACACTTCCATCATAGAATGGGAATGGAAATTGCCTTTGGGACTGCTTTAATAATTTTAATAATTTTAATAACAAGTATTTATAATTTGATAAAAAATCATGATTAAATCATTTGATTTATTCTATTCTATAAAATGAAATAATTCATTGGAACAAAAAGAAAAAAGAAGTAATTGCCCGGCCAGTACTTAAGCGCGGGCCGGGGGAATTTCGTACAAAATAAATAAAGTAAGGTATTCTTTCTATTGGTGATATCTGTTTCGAATCATTATATAAATTGAATTGTTGATCTGATCAAATTTGTGGATATCATATATTTATATTATATATATATTGATATTGATTGTTTTTTTATATCTTTCTATTCTAATTCTAATACGAAAAGAAAGACGAGGGTTTTTTGATCAATCTTTACTTCAACTTTACGTGTTACATCACATTCAATTTTGAGTTGGGAGAGATGGCTGAGTGGACTAAAGCGGCGGATTGCTAATCCGTTGTACGAGTTTTATTTGTACCGAGGGTTCGAATCCCTCTCTCTCCGCTATCCCTCATCACTTGAGACTTTAGAATTTGAAAAAATCTGGATCCCTTGATTATTTTATTTTAAAATATAGAGAAAATAATTTAAGAATCAAAGAATTAATAAAAAAAGCAAGGAAGAGCTAAAAATGTCTTATGTTATGTTTATTCTTCACGTCCAGGATTGCGTCCTGGATCATTAGATAAGAATCCGAAGATGAAGAGAGAAACAAAGAATATCACTACTGTATAAACGAAGAGTTTGAGAGTAAGCATTACACAATCTCCAAGATAAGATTATTTTATTTTTATTTTTAGGGGAATAGATTACCTATTTTTTTTGTACCGCATATGCTATTTTGACATGACATATCTCAAACTTAAAAGTTTTTTTTTCAAAAAAAAATCATAAATTTAGGAGAATATTGAAGATTTCATCGAAAACTTACAGCAGCTTGCCAAACAAAGGCTAAGAGAAAAAAGAATAAAGGTATGATAGGCATAATGTCTATGAGTGGATTGAAAAAAGCATAAGCCTCAGGCAATTTGGCAAAGAAAAAACTACTCGAATAAGGGATAGAATTAAGACAGATACAGATTAAACTAAAAAAGATATTAAGCATAACAAACATTTCGTTCTTGTAGATTAGATAATTTGATTTTGATTGAGTCACTTTTATAATATAAATATATAATATAAGGTAAAAACGAAAAAGACAGGCCAAAAATCCTTCTTTTTCTTTGAACTCTCCCAAATCAAAACCCCTCTTTCAATTCTCAAATGAGAATACAAAGAATTATACTTTCATACAATATCTTAATTGAATTCCATGTAATGATCAATGAATTTTTGATTCTATCTCTACATGTATAGAATACTAGCAACAATATAGCACATATGTATTTGGGCTAGAATTGACGAATAACCAATACTAATATTAGTGTTTATTAGTGCTGGATAGAAATCTAAATGGGGCGTGGCCAAGCGGTAAGGCAACGGGTTTTGGTCCCGTTACTCGTAGGTTCGAATCCTTCCGTCCCAGATCCTTTCTACCAGAAAGGCAGATTGGATCACATTGTATCCAACATTAAACAGAAAATTGTTAAAGAGAACAATCTTTTGTTCTGAATTCTAAGAATGATTTTATTTGATTTCTTACAAACATAATCAAGTGTCAAATACGGTTGGAAATAAATATCTTGATTTTTTTATTCCAAAAATTTTGGGTGAATCATTTACATTCAGGCAATACTCTTGCTATTCATATTCATATGAAGTTAGTAATATTAAATTCATATGAAGTTAGTAATATTAAATTTTAAATTCAAGTTAGTTCCTTAAAATCACTTTATGTCCAATATCCATGAAATGTGAATTCTCAGATAATTCATTCTGAATAGAAATGCGAAAGAAAGGTCTCTATTCCCTTCCCCAAAACCTAAACTAAATAAAGGGTGTATCCTAATTCCACAGTTTCTGTAGAGACTAAAGAGTAGAGAATTTTTGGTACTAATTTTATCACCGGTCTTAAAACCTCTAAAGCTTAGGTGGGAAAAAAGAAAAATAGGAAAACAAATTGATCTGAACCCAGTTTTTGTATCTTAATCTGGTTGAAATGAATAATTGTAAATTAATGTTAATGTAGCGATTGGGGGAATTCATAGATTTCCATCTACTTGAAAAGAATTGATGGAAAGATTCTTGGCTTGAACCTTAAATCAAACAAGATTCGTATAAAATGAAAAGCCTTATGCCTTCCTTACATAATATATATGTATTACTTAATTACTTAAAATATATAACTTAAATATATAAATATTACTTAAATATATATGTATTACTTAACTTATATATATAAGTTATTAATTATATTAATTATATATTATATTAATTATATATTAATTATATATTAATTATATTAATTATATTATATATAAGTTATTAATATAGTTTATAGTTTTATTAATTTTATAGTTTTATTAATATAGTTTTTATTAATATAGTTATTATTTTATTAATATAGTTATTATTAGTATTATATACTATAATAAATAATAAATTATATATACTATAATATACTATATTAATATAATATACTATATTAATATAATATACTATTAAAATACTATTAATATAAAATACTATTAATAATAGTATTAATAGTAATTATATTTATTTATTTTTATTTTATTTGTTTTATTTGTTTGTTTTATTTCAGTAACAACACCCTTTTGGTTAAGTAAAAAGGATCTGTGATTCCTTCCATGATTACCTACGGTATGGTAGCAATTGTTCATTGTATATGGTAGATACGAGAAGAAGTGTGAGAAATCTATATATTATGGATAAACTTTCCAACCTTCGTGGATCATTGGAATAGTTTATTTGATTAAAAACGGATTTTATTCCAGGATTTGGAATCCATTAGGGCCCCTTTCTTTGAGGTTTATAATTTACTTGTTCGAGAAAAATGGGATCCTTGCTGAGCCTTTTCCAGAATATTTATTAATAAATAATAAATACTTAAGAAAATACTTAATAAATACTTAATTTAATTAATAATTAATAAATACTTAATTTAATTAATTTAATTAATACTTAATAAATACTTAATTTAATTAATATAAATATATACTTTAGAAATATAAATATATACTTTAGAAATATAAATATATACTTTGAAGTATATTAATATATTATATTTATATTTAATATATAGATATAAAATATAAAATAGAGACTATACCGGCCATATAATATATGTATGTTATAATATATGTATGTAATATGTATTAATATATACATATATACATATAATATATATACAGTTGATCCAATGACTATTCATGATTTCATATTAAATCAATTCCATATCGGTTCAAAATTAAATTAGAAGAAATGTTAATGTTATGGTAAAACTTCGTTTGAAACGATGTGGTAGAAAGCAACGTGCGACTTGAAGGACATGATCGACTGTGGATTCTTACATCCGCCATTTTCTATAAGAATGAAGATGCTCTTGGCTCGACATAGTTTGTTCTGTTCTACTAGGCACCTCATCTTTATTTTTGTTGGGTTCTAATCTAAATAAAAAGTACATGATGAAGCTCGAGCAGAAAGTATTGATTCATTTATTGGGGGGAAGAATCTAGGGTTAGTGACAATCAAAATCAATAAGTTGAACCAACTTTGTAAGTATATCCTCCATATATAATATAAATCAAAAAGGGTTAAAATTCAAACAAGTTTGAAATCAAATAAAAAAAGTAAGTAAGATTTGTCGGAATTCATAAAACTATTTCGATCAAAAGTGTATCACAAGGGAATCAATCTCTCGTATTTTTTTCATAGAAAGAAATAAGAAAAACAAAAGGTATGTTGCTGCCCTTTTGAAAGGAGTAAGGATCACCGAAGTAATGTCTAAACCTAATGATTTCACAAAACAAAGATAAAGGATTCCGGAACAAGGAAATACTATTTTTAATTGTCTCGACAATTGGATCAAAATGCGGAATAAAAATAGATTAGAGACGAGACAAACAAAAGAGGTTAGAGACGGCTCAATAAATTTCTAAGGATTTCCTCAGAATTGCCCAACTTGAGTTATGAGTACGAATGAGATCTCTTTTTTATTCGTAAGGAAAGAGGAAGAAAAAACCACTTAAATCATAGTCTAATTCATGATTTTATGGATCCATTTGCCATTATATACAGGAATTAGAATCATTTTTTCTCGAGCCGTATGAGGAGAAAACCTCCTATACGTTTCTAGGGGGGGCATTGTTTATCTACATCTATCCCAATGAGCCATTTATCGAATCGTTGCAATTGATGTTCGATCCCGAAGAGAAGGAAGAGATCTTAAAAAGGTGGGTTTTTACGATCCGATAAAGAATCAAACCTATTTAAATGTTCCCGCTATTCTATATTTCCTTGAAAATGGCGCTCAACCCACAGTAACTGTTCATGATATTTTAAGGAAAGCGGAATTATTTAAAGAAGGAATCTCGAGTTAATTGTTAATTTAATTAAAGTCAAAAAAAAACAATTTGAATAAAAAAAAAAGAGAAGGTACTAACATCTATCCTTGTGTAATTATTTCCCCAGAATTTGTTTGCTCTTTTCTTGCTCTATTCATAATCTTATTTATTTTTCTTTATTTATTGTGGGAATTTAATTTACCGACAAAGACGAGGTCAATTTTGCTTATTGTACCTCTATTGATTGAATAAACTTGAGATTTTTCTTTACCCCGTCTTTTTTTTTCATTCAAGTTTCTTATTAACATTGTGCCAATCCAACACAAGGCCTTATTTGATTTACTTAATTTTTTTATCAGCATTCTATTCATATTGACAATGGCGTATCGAACAAATATAATTCGATCGTAGATAAATAGAATATATCCGTTTAGTCCTGCCCCATATTAATTTTTTCCTTCACTTTAGTCTTAGTCAAATGATGTGTTTGCCAAAATTACTGTCATACAAGACATATTTTCTTTAAAAAAATTGGATCAAGAGAAAAATAGGTATCAGTTTTAATATATCTATTGATAATCTGTTGTTTTTTAATCCAATCTATCTATACTACCTATTTTTTGGTGGATTGGTTTTTATAATTGATTATAAAATCTTTCTTTTAGACTTTTAGATTAGATTTGTTGCTAGTTCAATGTTTTTATTTTGGCGGGATCCTGCAGTGCAATCCAATTTTTTTTTTTGATCGTATCTACATATTTATCCGGGTTGCTAACTCAACGGTAGAGTACTCGGCTTTTAAGTGCGACTATGATCTTTTACACATTTGGATGAAGCAACGAATTCGTCCAGACTATTGGTAGAGTCTATATAAGACCACGACTGATCCTAAAAGGTAATGAAGGAAAAAACAGCATGTCGTAATAATTTTTTTATATAACTTTGAATTTTGGAATTTATCCTTACTTACTGGATTTTAATAATATATATAATATATTATTGTTTATTGTTTATTGTTTTATTTTTAGAAGGAGACAAACGAAATTCACATTTACAGTTGGGTCTAGTGAATAAATGGATAGAGTCCTAATAGCCCTAATTCTGGTAAAACAAAAAGCAACGAGCTTATATTCTTAATTTGAATAATTACCCGATCTAATTAGACGTTAAAAATAGATTAGTGCCCAGTGCAGAAAAGGGTTTTTCTGTGAGTGAATCATTGATTCTTTATTATTTTTTTTTTATTAATGAAGAAAATCCTAACTATTCTCTATGTATGGATTGGAGACGAATGTGTAGAAGAAACAGTATACTGATAAAGTAAAGAAAATAGAATTTATTCCAAAATCAAAAGAGCGATCAGGTTGCAAAAATAAAGGATTTTTTACCCTCTTGTAATTATAATGAAGAATAACCCAATTCTTATAGAATTGGAGAGGAAAGGGATCCTGTTGATTGGACTCTAGGTCTCCGGGGTATATCTTTTTTTCTTACTATAAATATGTAATACATAATTATGTACTTTGTTCGGACCATATTGCACTATGTATCATTTGATAACCCAAGAAATACCTCCTGTGTCTCTGTTTCAAGTATAAAAATGTAAATGGAAGAATTACAAGGATATTTCAAAAAAGATAGATCTCGGCAACAACACTTTCTATATCCGCTTCTCTTGCAGGAGTATATTTACACGCTTGCTCATGATCATGGTTTAAATGGTTCGATTTTTTACGAACCCGTAGAATTTTTGGGTTATGACAATAAATCTAGTTCAGTACTTGTAAAACGTTTAATTACTCGAATGTATCAACAGAATTATTTGATTTATTCGGTTAATGATTCTAACCAAAACCGATTCCTTGGACATACCAATTATTCTCATTTTTTTTATTCTCAAATGGTATCAGAAAGTTTTTCAGTCATTGTGGAAATTCCATTCTCGCTGCGATTAGTATCTTCCCCCGAAAAAAAAGAAATACCAAAATATCAGAATTTACGATCTATTCATTCAATATTTCCCTTTTTAGAGGACAAATTATCTCATTTAAATAATGTGTCAGATATACTAATACCCCATCCCATCCATCTGGAAATTTTGGTTCAAATCCTTCAATGCTGGATTCAAGATGTTCCCTCTTTACATTTATTGCGATTCTTTTTACATAAATATCATAATTGGAATAGTTTTATTACTCTGAATAAAACTATTTACGTTTTTTCAAAAGAAAATAAAAGACTATTTTGGTTCCTGTATAATTCTTATGTATCTGAATGCGAATTTTTATTTGTTTTTCTTCGTAAACAATCCTGTTATTTACGATCAACATCTTCTGGAGCCTTTCT